TTTTTGTACGATGAACTTTGGTACCGTGCACATTGCTTAGTGGGAATCCCAGAAAGTCACTTGAGCAAAAGTGACAAAAAAATAGGAAAGAAAAGACGAAATGCAAAATGAAAAGAATCGGAGTTTCTTTGTACTGTGTCTGAAATACATCCTTTCTCTTTCTATCTTTTCACTCTTTGATTGAATCTTTTTAGCTTTTGATATATACATATACGAAAATTTAACATACTTTTTTAATAAGAAAAGTATAAAAAGAGAGGAAAAAATGAAAAAGAAAGTAAAGAATGTCTATTCCGACCCGTCTCAATGAATTTCATTTGTATGAGGTATGAATATCTATCCAATACATTATTCACGTGTCAGGAACCAGATTTGAACTGGTGACACGAGGATTTTCAGTCCTCTGCTCTACCAACTGAGCTATCCCGACCATTTTCCGTGCATCATCCTAGCAGAGTACTTGTATCTATGTCAATGAAAAGAACTCAAAAATACAGTCTTAAAAAATTGGACCTAACCCCCTTAATTTCTTAGATCTTCAAAAAGAAGACTTTCTTTTATTCCTTGAACATATATGTTCATTTGTGCAGGTATCGTATCTATTATCTATACAAATGAAATTGAATTCCAATTGGAATAATATACGAAAATTTCTATTCGGATCCATTTGTGAAAGAACAGAGTGAGGAAGTAAAATGGGCTTTTTATTGGGGATAGAGGGACTTGAACCCTCACGATTTTTAAATTCGACGGATTTTCCTCTTACTCTAAATTTCATTGTTGTTGGTATTTACATGTAAAATGGGACTCTCTCTTTATTCTCGTCCGATTAATCTTCAAAAGATCTATCAAACTCTGGAATGAATAATTTATAATTTAATTACTGAATATTGGAATTCAATTCTTTTTCAATTTCAATGAGAATTAATTCACAATAACTCTTCAATTTTTCATAGTCTATCATTCTATTCAATATAGAATAGAATGAGGGGGTTTCTATAGAACCTTATCCTATACTCATACTAATACACTTCTACTATTATAGTAGATATATTATAGTAGATAAGATAATAGTCAGATGTGATATAAATAATAAAGAAATGCGATGAATCATTTGCTATGTCAGTATCTAGACGTACGTATTAGGTATATAATATTATCTTTTCTGTCATTTCGATCTTTTCTTTTGATATAAGGATTTTAGCTACTAATCTAACGTAGTCAATTTCATTCGTTAGAACAGCTTCCATTGAGTCTCTGCACCTATCTCTTTTTATTCTCATTTTTTCATTCAAAAAAAAAAGATTTGGCTCAGGATTGCCCATTTTTAGTTCCAGGGTTTCTCTGAATTTGGAAGTTAACACTTAGCAGGTTTCCATACCAAGGCTCAATCCAATCAAGTCCGTAGCGTCTACCAATTTCGCCATATCCCCCTTGCTTTTAAAAAAGAATCCATTTGCCATTTGTAATTCTATCCACCTCTCTCATTGATCTTGTCACTAAGGAATTCATTAGGTAATGATTCCTATATAAAAAAGTGTATGCTGCTATTTGATTTTTTTGCCCATCCCCTACTATCATTTCATCTCTATTGGATGAATCCTATTTGTTTCAATCCGAATGATTCTATCATTGATGTATCCGCAATTCAATATGGATAGATATATGTGGGATATATCTATTACTTTCCTCATTCTCCATTTTTACAGTACTATTTTAAATAGTGGAACGGTCAATATTCATTCTTTTTTTTTTTTTTTGTCCTCTTGTGTATAATGATAGAATCCAAATTTTTCATCAGTTTTATTCATTGATTTCCATTCTTCGAATAGAAAGAAATAGAATATGATTCTCTTTTCACTCTATATCTATTAGGATATAGATAGTTTCGTTGCGTGAAATTGAGATTTCAAGTTTTCTAGTTCCACGATTAGAATGAGATTATTCTAATGATAATCAATGAATTATTCATAATATGAGTTGAATTTTTCTAAAATGATCATAATCAAAATATTATTGAATTTCATTTGTTTTTTTCTTTTATTATTTATCATATGAATAATAAATGAAAAAAACAAATCTCAATAATAATAATATAGAAGAAATTTCAATAATCAAGAAAAAAAAAAAAAGAATCACTAGGTAATAACTAAGATCCCAAGTTTACCGTATTCCTATATAGTATTGCTTTTATATCCGCCTGCTTAGCTCAGAGGTTAGAGCATCGCATTTGTAATGCGATGGTCATCGGTTCGATTCCGATAGCCGGCTCTTTTTCTTTCGATAATTGAAAATCTCTACTCTCACTTTTTCTAAATGTAGGGTCACCAATCTATTATGTCATGGTAACTCACAGCTATAGCTATGAATAAAAAAGTTGACTAGAACAATTAGATCTCTACAGAAAAAATTGGAAAACGTAGTTTTTACTTGAATTTCCTATATATACAAAAAATCCGAATTTTGATAAAATTGATTTTATTGAGTTTTGTTTTGCTAATCCTTTAGTTCAGTCTGAATTCTTAATTTATATTTTTTTGTCAAATGAAAATGAATCAAAAAGGAGCCTTTATATGTCTCGTTACCGAGGACCTCGTTTTAAAAAAATACGCCGGCTGGGGGCTTTACCGGGACTAACTAGTAAAAGACCCAGATCCAGAAATGATCTTCAAACCCAATTACGCTCTGGAAAAAGATCGCAATATCGTATTCGTTTAGAAGAGAAACAGAAATTGCGTTTTCATTATGGTCTGACAGAGCGACAATTACTGAAATATGTGCATATTGCTGGAAAAGCCAAAGGGTCAACAGGTCGCGTTTTACTACAACTACTTGAGATGCGTTTGGATAACATAATTTTTCGATTAGGTATGACTTCGACCATTCCTGGAGCCAGACAATTAGTGAACCATAGACACATTTTAGTTAATGGTCGTATAGTGGATATACCAAGTTATCGTTGCAAACCCCGAGATATTATTACTACGAAGGATAAAGAAAGATCAAAAGCTCTGATTCAAAATTCTCTTGTTTCATCCCTCCACGGGGAATTACCAAACCATTTGACTATTGACTCTTTACAATATAAAGGATTTGTAAATCAAATAATAGATAGTAAATTGATCGGTTTGAAAATAAACGAATTGTTGGTCGTAGAATATTATTCCCGTCAGACTTGATTCTAACAAAAATAAAAAAGCAAGGTTCATACAATTTTGACTCCTTTCGCTGAAGTAAATAGAGTACCTTGTGCCCTTGTCTAATTCACGTATCACAAATGGGATCGGCAATAGGATTCTTTTTATTTTTTCGATGTCAATACGATATTTCTATTTGTATTTTACGTATCACAGGGATGTAATTAGGGATAGAGAATCTCTATGAAATTCAGGGTCTTAAAATAATTATATCAATTCTTATTTGATTTGATACATTGTAGTTGGTAACGTTGATGAATGAAAAGAAACGGAGAGAGAGGGATTCGAACCCTCGGTAAACAAAAGTCTACATAGCAGTTCCAATGCTACGCCTTGAACCACTCGGCCATCTCTCCTACAGAATCTTATTCTGATTAAAAGATTAAAACCCGAATGAATAGCGAGTCATTCATCTTAATTGTAGTACAGGTATGACCGTTCGATGGTTCCATAAGAAGAAAATTCTTCCAATTTCATATTTTTCATATTTATTTACAACAACTTATTTCATCAGCTACCCCGTGGATCTATTCAAAATTCATGAATCGTCCGATTCATTTTTCTCTTTCAATTGTATGCGTGGCACATACAATTTATGCAAACAAAAAGGATGGTTACTTTATTTGAATTTGATTTTCTCATGGAATTACTATTACATTCTTTTTCCTTTTTGGATCATAACCAAATAAAAACTTCTCGAGTTATCAAAATTCAGAAGAAATTTGGTTATTTCAACTTAGATGAAATAGTAAGAGTTTTGGTCATTGGTATACTACAAAATTGTAATAAAATCTAATCTGATTCAACTATTTCATTTCATTTCATCTTTGTCCAAAAGGGGGTACAATTTGGGATCCACATTTTTTCCAATGAGTCTATTTTTATGTTATTTTGTACTGTACAATTCCTTTTTTTGTGGGATCGTTTTCCCCGAAGGAGGATGAAAAGAATTATAGAATGAATTACTAATTATGCCTAGATCTCGAATAAATGGAAATTTTATTGATAAGACCTCTTCAATTGTAGCCAATATTTTATTACGAATAATTCCGACAACTTCAGGAGAAAAAAAGGCATTTACCTATTACAGAGATGGTGCGATTTGATTTTTTCTTGTTTTTGTTTTTTTTTTTTTTTACCTCTCATTTTTACGAGAAAAAGAACGTAGTTAGTAGTTATAAATATAAAAAAAACAAATGAGTGAAAGAAACCTACGCTTGGTGAAGGTGAAGTTTAGAGATAGAGCAATTCCTTCTATCGTGTATCCTCGATTTATGCAGCCTTAGATGCTTCAATTATTTATTTGAGTATTGAGCAAAAGGTTACATCTATAGGTTCTGTATTGGAGGTCAATCCTACTTCATTAGTACCAATAGATGGCATCGGGGAAAAAGCACTACACCTAGGAATCAACAACACAAAAACTTTGTTATAAATAACCCTTTTCCTTATTGGTATCGGGACTAAAAAGAATGGTTGGGAAAACAAAGATCCATCTCATTCGTACTTTTGGTACCCGTATAACCATCAAAGACCGTTGAAGTGACTAATTCCTGAAAATTGTAAGCGTTGAGTACAAAGAAATTTTTAGAGGGACCATTTCTATCTAGTACTAATACAATTGGTAAAAAAATCTCTTATGAGAAGGCTGGCTAGAAATTTCTTGTAAAAATACCAGCTCCTGTCAGTTCATAATTATAATAGTGAATTTTGGATTATTCCCTTTAGTACTATGCACAGAAGGGAGGAGCCGTATGAGATGAAAATCTCACGTACGGTTCTGGAACGGAGATTCTTTTACTA